TTTAGTGAAATCTTTTTTAAAGTAAATAGTGCGAGAGACGGGAATCGAACCCATCCTTGTTGTTTGGAAGACAACCGAGCAACCTCTACTCCACTCTCACTTTAAACTTTAAAAATGATATATTCTTTAAGACGGTATAGTTCAGTTTGGTAGAACAATGGAATCATAATCCATATGTCGTAGGTTCAAATCCTACTTCCGTTAATGTTTGATTTTTGGATAGTTTTATTAAGAAAAATCCTTTGGTTTATCTTGATTAGTGCAAATACGTCTTAAAAATATTATTTAAAATTTTTTATATAAAAATTAGATTTGAATTTTAAACTTAATTTATTACGCTTGTTTTTAAGCTTAATTCATTACGCTTGAAAGTATTCTAAGTGGAATGTATATTACCCTTGTTTTTAAGCTTAATTTATTACGCTTGAAGAGATTTGAACTCCTAGCTTCCAAATCCGTAGTTTGGCGCTCTATCCAATTGAGCTACAGGCGCTTAATTTATTAGACTTGTTTTTAAGCTTAATAAATTAGGTTTGTTTTTAAGCATAATTTATTAGGCTTTAAGGTTAACCTTGAAGTGGAATGTATATTACGCTTGTTTTTAAGCTTAATTTATTAGGCTTGTATAGAGTTATATAGGCTCTATCTAAATAAAAGTAAATATAAGAATTTCAAATCTTTTTTTATAGACTTAAAATCTTTTTCTATAGACTTGTAATTTTTGTACAGTTTTTGTAAATTCACGGGTATTTTGTTCAAAAACTTCTTGTTTTTTAACTGCAACATTTTTATGCATAGTCAAAACAATAGCACCTATCATAGCTACTAATAAAATTAGACTTGCTACAATAAAATAATAACAAAAATAAGTGTAAATTAATACTCCTACTGATTGTATATTTGAAGCGTGAGTAATTAAAGCGGGCCATTGAATATAAAAAGAAGAAAATTGAGAAGAAAAAGGAATTAAATCACTATCTAAAATTAAGAAAATCTCTAGAAGAAAAATGATTCCAATAAGTCCTCCAATTGGTAAATATCGAAGTAAATTCTCATTAATTTCTATCAGTTTTATATTTAACATCATAACCACGAAAAGAAAAAGTACAGCAATAGCCCCAACATAAACTACTAAAAAAACCATTGCAAAAAAATCTAAGCCTAATAATATAAGTAATCCAGCTACATTACAAAAAACGAATATTAAGAAAAGAACAGAATGCACAGGATTTTTTGCACGAATAACCATAAACCCTGATAAGATTGCAAGACTGGAAAAAAGAAAGAAAAAAATATTCATAATAATTTTATCCTTATATAAAAAACCAATAAAAATCAATTAAATCAAAGTAAAAAATCAATTTTAGATTAATTTTAGATTTTAGATTTAAATAATAAAAGCTAATGCAATTTTATGAGTAAAAATGAATAAAGGAGAAGGATAAGAAAAAAAGAATAAAATAAAGAAACTAGTTATTGCAAGAATTAAAGATTTTTCTTTATCAATGGTAGAATAATAAATCCAAGTTTTTGGGCTTTCAAAATAAATGATCTTTATCAATCGAATATAATAAAAACAACTTATTACACTTGTTAAAACACCTACTAAAGCTCCTAAATAAAGAGAAGAACTTAGGGCAGCAAAAAAAAGATAAAATTTACTACAAAATCCAGCTAAAGGAGGAATTCCTGCAATAGAAAATAAATTAACACCCATAGTAATACTTAAAAGAGGATTTGTTCTAACTAATTGATGAAGATCTCCAATATATTTAACATGTCTTAAAGAAAGAATACTTGCAAACATATTTATGGTCATTATAAGATATATAACTAGATAAAGAAAAAGTGCTTGAATTCCCTTTAAGTTTCCACAAGAAAATGCTAATAACATATAACCAACATGACCAATAGCACTATAAACTAATAATCGTTTGATTTTTTTTTGTGCCATAGCAGCAAAACATGCTAAAATCATTGATGCAATACTAGAAATCAAAAGAATAACTTGCCAACTGAATAAAAAATCATAAAAACTATAAAGAAATAATCGAACAAATAAACCTAGAATAGCTATTTTAGGTGTTATTAAAAAAAAAGCAGTTATAGAATTAGGAGCTCCTTCATAAACATCAGGTGCCCACATATGAAAAGGAACTGCAGTTAATTTAAATAGAAATCCCACAGCTAAAAAAAGAATTCCTAACTTAATAGCATTAGTATGTTCAATTCCAGAGAAAACTTTAGCTAATTCTTCAAAATGAATTAATCCAGTAAATCCATAAATTAATGAACATCCGAAAAGTAAAAGACCAGAAGAAAAAGCACCTAATAAGAAATATTTTATACCAGCTTCAGTTGAAAATTCAGAATCTCGTTTACAAGCAGCAAGTACATAAAAACATAAACTTTGTAATTCAATACCAAGATACATTGAAAGAAAATCATAAGAAGATACCATCAATAACATACTTCCAGTTGAAATTAAAATTAAGATTATTGGTTCAAATGAATTTAGCTTTTCTTCTTTTAAATAATCTAATGAAATTAAAATAGATGTAAATGAACATATAAGTATTAATACTTTCAAAAAACTACTAAAATCATCTAAAATTAAAGATTGTGAAAAGAAAACAGCTTCTTCAATTGGATGATTCATAACTAAAATTATACTAAAACATAGTGTTACAAGTGCTAACCGGCTTATATTACTAGATAAAATAGGATAACCTTTAAAATCAGAAGTACTATATATAACCCCATATACTAAAAGAAAAATACTTATACTTATCAGAAAAAGTTCAGGAATAGCTAACTTAAAGTCATTTAAAAACAGTTCTTTCATTATTCAAGTCTTTTTATATTATTCAACAACAAAAAAAATTCATTTTACCATAAATTTAAACACTTCACAATCAATACAATACATTATATTAATCTAAGTTAGTTTATTAACGTTAATTTATCTAATACCTTAATCTTAGTTAGTTTGCTAACGTTAACTTAATAAACCAACGAAGATTAAGACTAAAGTTTGTTAACGTTAATAAACTAGGGTTTATTAAGAAATTAAGTTCTTAATAGCTTTAACAATGAATTTAGTTTCTTGATATTTCCTGATGTAAAATCAGAGCAACCTGATTAATAATCAGAGCAAGAGGATTTGAACCTCTGACACCTGCTCCCAAAGCAGGCATGTTACCGAACTACACTATGCTCTGATATTTATTGAAAATGAATAACTATTTATTGAAAATGGGCTAAGATAGACTCGAACTACCCACCTTACGCTTATCAGGCGTACGCTCTAACCAACTGAGCTATTAGCCCCTTAATTAAGAATAAGACCTCAATTAAGAATAAGACCTTAATTAAGAATAAGACCTTAAAACATTCTTTATGAAGATCTTAATAAAGGATATAATATATGTCTGAAAGCGGACTTGAACCGCTGACCCAAAGATTTTCAATCTTTTACTCTAACCAACTGAGCTATTCAGACATAATAATGAATATCTTAATAGATACTCAAAAAAAATAATTTTATATACAAATTTATAGGTTAGAAACACAAATTTATATATTTATAGGTAAATATATTTGTGGTGGATTAAAAAGTATGATTCCTGTTGCAATTTTTGGATTAGTTTGTATATGAACAGGATTTCTTTTAATAAAATGTTTATTGTTTTTTTTCAATATATATTGTATGCAATCTCCTGGACGTAAAATAGACGTAGCTCGATGAAATATTTTACCATTAACTAGAATAAAACCATGACGTATAGCTTGACGAGCAGCTCCAAAACTAGTAAATAGATTCATACGAAATAAACAAGTATCTAATCGCATTTCTAAATTTTTTATTGAATTAATCTTTAAATTTTTTATTGGTTGTTTTGATGAATAAATAACATCCAAGTTTTTTTTATAATCAATTTTTGATATTTGCTTTTTTTTAACTATTTGTTTCTTTAATTTTTGTCTTAATCGATCTGGATGCCATAAAAAGCTAAGAGTTTGTTTACAAGCTTTAGATAAGATATAATTTTTCATTTATTTATTTAAATTTACAAAAATTTTAAAGAATTGATAAATAGATTGAGTTGATCGATTAGAGATTGGAATCCAATAATCTACTTCTTCAATTCTTGGCGTTTCGATATCAATAAAGGCTAAAACAGGTATTTGCATTTTCTTAGCTTCTTTTATAGCTGCATAATTTATTGAAGGATCTACAACTATAACAAGATCTGGCAAATTTTTTAAATGAAAAAGTCCTTGGTATTTTTTCATCTTTTTATTAATCATAGCAAGTTCAACTACTCGTTTAGAAGATACAATTTGCTTCCAATTTGTAAGTAATCCATATATCCAACTACAAGTAACTGAAGGTTGTTTAGTTATTTTAGCTGCTTGTTTAACTATAAGAGAATGTTGAGGATGAGTACACACTAAAAGAATCTTTCCTTTATCAAGAGTTAGACACCCTTTATCAAGAGTTAGACACCCTTTATCAAGAGTTAGACACCCTTTATCAAGAGTTAGACACCCTTTATCAAGAGCTATTAGCCCTTTATCAAGAATTTTTCCTTTATTTATAATTATACTAATTAATCGAAAAATACGCTTTAATTCTAATGTAATTATTTTTATCCTATAATTTTTGGAGTAAAAGGATTCGAACCTTTGAATGTTGGTATCAAAAACCAATGCCTTTCCACTTGGCTATACTCCATATAAATTTATATTTCCTTATAGGAAATTTATAAGATAAATTTAATTAATTTTTTTTGATGAAATTTATAAGATAAATTTAATTTAAATAATTAAAAGAAATAAGAACTGCTGCAACAAAAATAACAGCTGCTAAAGAAAGAGGTAAGAAAACTTTCCATCCTAAACGCATAAGTTGATCATAACGATATCGTGGAAAAGCAGCACGAACCCATATAAATGCAAATAAAAATAAAATAACTTTTAATCCAAACCAAAATCCTCCTGGAATCCAATTAAGAAAAAAAATATCAAATGGAGGTAACCATCCACCTAGAAATAATATAACACATAAACTACTCATTAAAATCATATTTGCATATTCTCCTAAAAAGAAAAGTGCAAATCCCATTGAAGAATATTCAACATTATATCCAGCTACTAATTCAGCTTCTGCTTCAGGTAAATCAAAAGGTGCTCTATTTGTTTCAGCTAAACATGATATAAAAAACATTAAACAACAAGGAAATAATGGAATTATAAACCAAATAGATTTTTGGGCTAAAACAATTTCAGACAAATTTAATGAACCTACACAAAGAATTACACAAATAATTATTAATCCTAAAGATACTTCATAAGAAACCATTTGTGCAGCTGAACGTAAACAACCTAAAAATGCATATTTAGAATTACTTGACCATCCAGCTGTTATAATTCCATAAACACCTAAAGAAGAAACAGCAAATAAATATAAAAGTCCTAAATTAAGATCTGCTAATACAACTCCAGCACTATAAGGAATACTTGCCCAAGCTAGCAAACTTAATAAAAAAGTTAAAACAGGGGCTATCAAGAAAATTAGTGTATTTGCACTACTAGGTAAAACAGGTTCTTTAAGTAATAATTTTAATCCATCACATAAAGGTTGAAGTAATCCTATAAATCCAACGATATTTGGTCCTTTTCTACGTTGCATAGAAGCCATTAATTTACGTTCTGCAAGAGTTAAATAAGCAACTGAAATTAAAAGAGGTACTACAATACTAAGAATTTTTACAAGAATAAATATCATTTTTAAATTTTTTTTTTCTTTTTATTTTAATTTTTGACCATATTTAGATCGGCTATGGATACGTCCTTTTACTGGTTGTGAATCTAAAAGTCCACGAATAATTTTATATTTTACTCCGGGTAAATCTTTAACTCGTCCTCCTCTAATCATAACAATACAATGTTCTTGTAAATTATGTCCTTCTCCAGGTATATAAGCAATAATTTCTTTTCTATTGGTTAATCTACATTTTGCAAGTTTTCTTAAAGCAGAATTTGGTTTTTTAGGAGCTCTTGTATAAACTCGTAAACAAATTGCTTGTCGTTGAGGACATCCCATTAATGCAGGTGTTTTTATTCTTTTTCTCGGCTTTAATCTAGCCTTTTTTATTAATTGATTAACAGTTACCATATCTTTTTATTCTTTAATAGCTCAGTGGTTAGAGCGGATGGCTGTTAACCATCAGGTCGTTGGTTCAAATCCAATTTAAAGAGATATTAAATAAAAAAATCCTTATAACCTAAGTCATAAGAAAATCCTTTAATATATAAAATATTAAGAGGTTCCTTTAATATATAAAATATTAAGAAGTCAGTCCCTTTAGTCTAGTGGTCTAGGACGTCGCTTTTTCATGGCGAAGACACGGGTTCAAAACCCGTAAGGGATAATATAATATAGAACTTTAAATTTTATATTTGAAAGGAGTTCTTATGACTTTAGTTATAAGGGATAATATAGATCTTATAACTAAAGTTATAAGGGATAAAGCTTTAAATTTTATAACTTAAATTGCTTTATAGATTTAACTCTCAGGATAGAATTGAACTTTTTAACTCTCAGGAAAAAAGGGAATTGAACCCTTACTTTTGGTTTTGGAGACCAACGTTCTACCATTAAAACTATTCACCCTTTTTAAATGTCTCATTCTTAAAAAATGTTTCTATTGCAATTTTAAAAATGATGAAAAAAAACCTAACGAGGTATACGAAAAAAGACAAAAAAATGTATCTACTTTTGGTACTATTACCTCTAATTGGAAGTCTATTCGCTGGCTTTTTTGGTAGATATTTAGGATATCGCGGAGCAGGACTTTTTTCTTCTACTTGTGTAGGATTATCTGCTATAGCATCTTGGATTGCTTTTTATGAAGTGGGTCTTTCAGGGAGTCCATGTTATATAAAATTAGCTCCTTGGTTTCACTCTGAATTTTTTGACGCTTCCTGGGGATTTTTATTTGATAGTTTATCTGTTGTTATGTTAGTTACAGTAACTACTGCAAGTACATGTATTCACTTATATTCGATTTCATATATGGGGGAAGATCCACATTTACCTCGATTTATGTCTTACTTATCCATATTCACTTTTTTCATGTTAGTGCTTGTAACTGCAGACAATTTTATTCAAATGTTTTTAGGATGGGAAGGAATTGGATTAGCATCTTACCTTTTAATCAATTTTTGGGTTACGCGTCTTCAAGCTAATAAAGCTGCTTTAAAAGCAATGCTAGTGAATAAAATAGGAGATTTTGGACTTGCTTTAGGTATCTTAGGAATTTTTCAACTTCTAAAGACAGTAGATTATGCTAGTCTATTTGCTTGTGTGCCTTATATAAGTGAATCGAGTATTTGTTTTTTTCAATGGGAATTGGATGGACTTACTCTTATTGGAGGTTTAATTTTTCTTGGTGTTGTAGGTAAATCTTCTCAAATAGGATTACATACTTGGTTACCAGATGCTATGGAAGGACCTACACCAGTTTCAGCTTTAATTCATGCTGCGACTCTTGTAACGGCTGGAGTTTTTTTAATGGCACGTGTATCTCCTTTATTAGAATATGCTCCTCAAGCTTTAAGTTTAATTGCGTTTACAGGTGCTATGACTTGTTTTTTAGCAGCTTCAACAGGAATAATGCAAAACGATCTAAAACGGGTAATTGCTTATTCAACTTGTAGTCAATTGGGCTATATGGTTTTTGCTTGTGGTTTATCAAGTTATGGAGTAAGTATTTTTCATTTAATGAATCACGCTTTTTTTAAAGCTTTACTATTTCTAAGTGCTGGTTCTCTTATTCATGCTTTAGGGGATGAACAAGATATGAGAAAAATGGGAGGATTAGGACGTTTACTTCCTTATACTTACGGTATGATTCTAATAGGATCTCTCTCTTTAGCTGGATTCCCTTTTTTAACGGGATTTTATTCTAAAGATGTAATTTTAGAAATGGCGTATGCTAAATACAGTTTAAGTGGTAATTTTGCTTATTGGTTAGGTGCACTTTCCGTCTTTTTCACCTCTTATTATTCTTTTCGTTTGATTAGTTTAGCTTTTTTTGCACCTACTAACGCTATAAAAACATCTATTCGTGGGGTACATGATGCTCCTTTTTTATTGGGAGCTCCGCTAATTCCTTTAGCTTTAGGAAGTTTATTTTTAGGTTTTCTGGGAAAAGATATGATGATAGGAGCTGGTAGCACATTTTGGGGGAACGCTTTATTCATTTTGCCACAGAATTCTTTAAGTATTGAATCTGAGTGGATTCCACAAAATGTAAAATTATTACCTTTGATATTAACCATAGGGGGGGCGATTACAGCTTATTTTATCAATTTAGTGTGGATTGAATCAGCATTTCGAATAAAAACTCATTGGTTAGGACGAGAAATCTATCTTTTTTTGAATAAACGTTGGCTTTTTGACAAGGTTTATAATGAATTTATCGCTAAAGTTTTTATGCAATTCGGATACCATATATCCTTTAAAAGTTTAGATAAAGGAGCTTTTGAAGTTGTAGGTCCTTATGGTATAATACAAACTGTTCCGATTTTATTAAAAGAAATAAGCCGATTCCAATCAGGATTTCTTTATCATTATGCTTTGATAATGTTAATTGGGATTACGTTTTTAATTGGATTAATCGGGTTAGGACCACTCTTAAGTTATTGGATAGATCCTAGATTATATTTTGTTTTTCTGTCTAGTTTTTTATTTTTCATTTTGTTCAATCCAAGACGAACTTAATATTTATAAATTATGAAAGCTACTAACTAGTAGATAATTTGATTTCGAAGATTATGAAAATGTTTATTTGTAAGGATGTTATTTTAAAACGTTTGATAAATCTTTCTATGAAAAAGGGAAAGAAAACAAGATCGCAAAGATTAGTGTTTGATAGTTTTGACATTTTAAATAAAAATGGTGTTGAAAGCAATTCACTTTTAGTTCGTGCGGTTGAAAATATTCGACCATATTTCTATTTAAGACCTGTGCGTGTAAGAGGTAGAACGCAACAAGTACCTGCAATCTTAAGTGAAAGCCGTCAAATCAATATGGCAATTCGATGGCTGTTAGAAGGGGCTTTGGTAAAAAAGAAAAAAACACCCAAGGTTAGTTTTTCAGTGCATTTTGCTCGAGAATTACTTGAAGCTGTTAGCAAACAAGCTATAGGTATTCGAAAGCGACAAGAATTACATCGTAAAGTAGATGCTTATAGAGCTGCTGCACGTTTTCGTTGGTGGATGAAATAGATAAGATAAAAAATCATGGAATTTTCTTTACTTAGCTTGATACTTTTTTTTCCTTGTTTTACTGCTGTTTTTTTATTATTTGTACCATCTAATCTGGTAAAAATACTTGGACTTAGTGCTTCATGTTTTAATTTCTTGTTATCTTTGATTCTTTGGATACGTTTCGACAATAGTACGGCTCATTTTCAATTCTTCGAGAGCTTCAGTTGGTTACCATCTGCAAATATTGAATTTGGTATTGGTGTAGATGGTATAACTATTTATTTCGTTGTCTTAACAACTTTTTTAGTGCCAGCTTGTTTATTAGTGGGTTGGACAAGTATTCAACATTCAGTACGTGAATATTACGTTGCATTTCTGATTTTAGAATCTTTAATGTTAGCAGTTTTTGTAACTTTAGATTTATTACTTTTTTATGTTTTTTTCGAAAGTGTATTGATTCCAATGTTTTTTATTATTGGTATTTGGGGATCACGAGAACGAAAAATTCGGGCTGCTTTTCAATTCTTTTTATATACCCTTTTAGGTTCGGTGCTCATGCTCCTTGCAATTCTATTAATTTATTTTCAAGCTGGAACTACTGATTATCAAATACTTTTAACCACTAATTTTAGTGAAAAACGCCAACTTTTGTTATGGTTAGCTTTTTTTTCTTCTTTCGCTGTGAAAGTACCTATGATACCAGTTCATATTTGGTTACCAGAAGCTCACGTCGAAGCACCTACTGCTGGTTCAGTTATTTTAGCTGGTATATTATTAAAACTGGGTACTTATGGATTTTTGCGTTTCTCAATACCTATGTTTCCACATGCAACTCTATTTTTTACACCTCTTATCTACACTATGAGTGTTATTGCTATAATCTACGCTTCTTTAACTACTTTACGTCAGGTAGATTTGAAAAAGATTATTGCTTACTCTTCCGTAGCACATATGAATTATGTTACTTTGGGAATTTTTAGTCTAAATTTACAAGGAATCGAAGGAAGCATTCTTCTTATGCTGAGTCATGGATTAGTTTCTTCTGCCCTTTTTTTATGTGTAGGATGTTTGTATGAGAGAACACATACACGATTAATAAGATATTACGGGGGATGTGTACAAACTATGCCTATATTTTCAATGTTGTTCCTTTTTTTTACATTGGGAAATATAAGTCTTCCAGGAACAAGTAGTTTTGTTGGTGAGTTTCTTATTCTCAGCGGAGTTTTTCAGACAAATCCTTTTGCAGGTTGTTTAGCAGCTTCTGGAATGATCTTTGGAACTGCTTATTCTATGTGGCTTTATAATCGATTGGCTTTTACTAATGCTAAATATCATCTATTTACTGCTTATTCGGATTTAAACCGCCGGGAAATTGCATTGTTTTTACCTTTTGTTTTTGGGGTTTTATGGATGGGTCTTTTTCCAGAAGTTTTTTTGGAGGGAATGCATGTATCGGTTAGCCATCTAATTCAACATGGCAATTTTTAATATAACCCCATTATTTGGGGTATATTTGTTATAATGTTTGAAATATAAATAAATAAATAAAAAAATAAATATGATGATATTTATAGTAATAAATTATATAATCGTCAAGTGTTAGTATATTGGATGTTGTTTTTAAATTTAGCAATCAATACCTATGTAGGAATATTCTTTTCCTAGATTCAAAATTTAAAGCAATAAAGTTTCCTGCTTAGATGCTTTCAGCAGTTCTCAATATTCAACGTAGCTATTCGACAAGGCTTTTAGTTTAACCATCGTAAGCCATAGGTTGAGTAATTTCGGTCCTCTCGTACAAGAAATCACAATCGCTTATTTTCTGTATCCAACAACAGATAGGAACCGAACTGTCTCACGACGTTCTAAACCCATCTCACGTACCACTTTAATCGGCGAACAGCCGAACCCTTGGAAGCTTCTGCACTACCAGGATGTGATGAGACGACATCGAGGTGCCAAACGAATTCATCGATAAGAGCTCTCCGAATTCATCAGCCTGTTATCCCCGGCGTAGCTTTGTCCGTTGAGCGAGAGTCTTTCCACTCAGAACTCCCGGATCAATATGACCGACTTTCGTCTCTGATTGACTTGTAAGTCTTCCAGTCAGGCAAGTGTTTGCCATTTTACTCCAAAGTTGATTTCCGACCAACCTGAACTTACCTTCGTACACCTCCGTTACTTTTTAGGAGGTCACCGCCCCAGTGAAACTACCCAGCATCCATTATCTTAAAAATGAGGTAAAAAAATAGAAGAGAGTGGTATTCCAATTTTAAAATTTAGCAAAATTTTTTCCACCTATGCTATACACTTCTTTTTTTTTACCAGTGGAAACTTGTAGTAAAGCTGCACGGGGTCTTACCGTCTGATTGTTGGTACTCCGCATCTTCACGGAGAATTCAATTTCGCTGAGTTCATTTTGGAGACAGCAGGGCCATCGTTACACCATTCATGCAGGACGCTAATTAGACGTCAAGGAATTTCGCTACCTTAGAAACCTTAGAGTTAGGTCTGCCGTTTACTATAGATTCCATTTCATGCTTTCACATGTCCTGTTTACTTCTAGTGCTGGGCAGGTGTCAAAAAATATACTTCTTCTCACGAATTTGCATTTTCTTGTAGTTTTATTAACTAGTCGCAGCCCTTTTTTTAGTGACACCCTAAAGGGTACTCTTTTTACCGAAGATACAGAGTAAATTTGCCGAGTTCCTTCAAAATGATTTTCTCAAACGACATAGCAGATTACCTGCCTTTTCACCAGAGTCGGTTTCAAGTATAGTTTAATTACAAGAAATTATTTCCAGTAAGTCTATGTCTCTTTTATAAATACTTAAAAATGATAAAAGAGAAGATAGCTTCGTATTTTTCTTGTTTCCCATAGAAAAGTGATTTCTCAACTTCGTCCTAGGGGCTAAATATGTCATCGCTGATTAACAGTACGATGAAAACCTTGAAATTTTGTCGATTATTTTTTTCAAATAATTTTACGCTACTTATGTCAACATTCGCACTTCTGATTTATGAAGTTACCTTCAGGATTATTACAGAACGTTTCGCTACCATTTTAATCAATTAAAATTTGTTTTATCGGTGAAAGATTTAAGTCCTCTTATATTTTAGACGCATTTTTACTCGACCAGTGATCTGTTACGATTTCTTAAAAGAATAGCTGCTTCCAAGCTCACCTCCTGGTTGTCATTGTAAAAAAACTTTCTTTGTCACTCAAACTTTGCTTTAGGACCTTAAAAAACAATTTGGGCTGTTGCCCTTTTGACTTAGGACCTTAGCATCCTAAGTCTGTCTCAATATTATTATCTAGATAGGGATTCGTAGTTTTTCAGGGATCGGTAAAGTTTTGAACAACCCTAACCCAAAAAGTGCTCTACCCCCTAAGATAATTTATTATTGGCTCGACTTCTATCGATTTCGCGAAAAACCAGCTATCTGCGAGTTTGATTAGCCTTTCACTCCTACCCCCAAATCATCTCAGTATTTTGCAACATACATGAGTTCGGTCTTTCAAAGAATTTTACTTCTTTTGCCACCTGTTCAGAGGTAGATCACTCGCTTTCGGGCAAAATCCTTCCTACTAATGTATTTTTCTTTCAATACGCCTAAATAAAAGCTAGCAAGTTAAAAGGATGTACTCGTTGACCCATTATGCAAAAGGTAGGTTGAAAATATAATTATCAACTGCTTTTTACCTCTAGATTTTCGTGATCTTTTTCACTCCCCTTTAAGGGGGTCTTTTCATCTTTCCTTTACAGTACTTTTCACTGTCGCTCATAATACTTCCTTTAGTCTTTGAGGGTGGTTCCCCATTTCAGAGTATAATTCCTCTTACTTTATCTTTATAAGAATTTCATTTAAGATTTTATACAGGACTAAATGACCTACTTTGGTAATTTTCTTTATCTTAAAACAAAATTATTCGACTGTGAAGGTTTCGCTCGCCACTACTACCTTTATCTCGGTTGATTTCTTTTTTCTTCGTTACTTAGATGTTTCAGTTCACGAAATTTTATAGATTACGCTTTTTTGGGAAACTCACCATTATACAAGAAACAATCTTTTCTTTAGTGATTTTTCGTTATTCAAGACGTCCCAGTATTTATGGCAAGAGATAGATCTAGGGTTAGACTTAATAAAAAAAATATATATTAATAATGGTTCTCACAGCTAAGGCTACCCCCATTTACTTTTTATAAATCATTTTTTCGAATGTCTATTGGTTTCGTTGATTGTATATACTTCTTTCGAATTTTCTTTTTTTTGTATAGAAAGGCTTTATTCCAACCACAGGTTCCCCTACGGTTACCTTGTTACGACTTCATTTCAGTCGCGCTTTTTTTTCTGATCTAAAAAATGATACACCCGTTTTTTATACTAAAAGTGTAATTATCTAGGCCTGGAGTAAAAAGGGCTCCCAAAATGTGACGGGCGGTGTGTACAAGGCTCGGGTACAGTTTCACCGTAGCATGCTGATCTACGATTACTCGCAATTCCAGGTTCATGGTCTCGAGTTGCAGAGACCAATCCCAACTTAGAAAATTTTTTAGGATTTGCTAAGATTTGCATCTTTGCCTCCCTTTGTAATTTTCATTGTAGTACGCTTCTAGCCCCGTCCATAAGGGCCATGAAGACTTGACGTCATCCTTCTGCCTTCTGCTTATCACAGATTGTCTTTTTTTTTATTAATAAAAAAAGAAGGGTTTCGCTCGTTTGAGGACTTAACCAAACATCTCACGACACGAACTGTCGACAGCCATGCAGCACCTGTACTTGTATATTTCAAATATTTTGTATTTAATAAGCAAGTATGTCAAGGACGGGTAAGGTTTTTCGCGTTGTGTCGAATTAAAGAGCATACTCCACTGCGTGTACGAGCCCCCGTCAATTCCTTTGAGTTTTAATCTTGCGATCGTAGTCCTCAGGCGGTCGGTTTAACGCGTTAGCTAGACCTTAGAATATGATTAAAATCCAAAGGTGAACCGACATAGTTGACTGCACAAACTAACGGGGTATCTAATCCCGCTCGATACTTGTGCCTTCGCACCTCAGCGTCAGCTTTGAACCAGAAAATTGCTTTCGCCTTTGGCATTCCTTCTGAGATCTATGAATTTAACCTCTACACCAGAAATTCTATTTTCCCCTTTCAAGCTCAAGATTTATATAATAAAGTTATTGTTAAAGCTTTACTTTAGCATTTAAACTATATAACAACAAAATCAGCCTACGTGCCCTTTACGCCCAGTCATTCCGAATAACACTTGCCCCCTCCGTATCACCGCGGCTGCTGGCACGGATGTTAGCCGGGGCTTTTCCTCACAAATGGTCATTTTCTACCTATGAGTCTAGAGGTTTACAACTAAAAATCTTCTTCCCTCACGCAATATTACTGGATCAGGGTTTCCCCCATTGTCCAATATTCCCCACTGCTGCTTCAATTGAATCTGGGCCGTGTCTCAGTCCCAGTGTGGCTGATCATCCTCTCAGACCAACTAAGGATCATTGGCTTGGTAGGCTTTTACCCTACCAACTACCTAATCCTACCCAAGCTCATCTAAAAGTGAATTTTTCTAAAATTGGTATTTAACCAAACTTCTAGGTAGATTCTTGCGTATTACTCACCCGTTCGCTACACTATTATAGTGTTAAACTTGCATGTGTAAAGTATATTGCTAGCGTTCATTCTGAGCCAGGATCAAACTCATTTTAAAGTCAACAATAGTGACTTTATCTAAATATAATCTATAAACCAACAAAATTTCGTAAACAAAAAATAAACATATCATCGTAAAAATCTGGCTAAATAGATCAGGTGGACAGATTAACCCACTAACCAATATACTTCCGTATAAATATATCAACCTATATTTCTTAAATTCAAACATATTTTTCTTTAATTTTTCAAAGATAAACAAAATCATTATAAGAGTAAGCATTTCCATACTTAATAATCTTACAAAGATTGTCAGGGTAGAACTTAAATAAGGTTCTAAAAGAATTGGAATTAAGGAGTGGGTTCTTTGATATTCAAATAAAAAATAACACAATTTAGGAAGAACAAAGACAAAAGTGAGACTCCAAATCGATATGCAACTACAAAAAAGAACAATTATTATTCGTATTGTACGTTTCCACAGATTATAAAAAAAACCGCTTGCGCAAAAGGCTAAACATTGATATATAACAAGTACTCCCATGTATATAACAGTTGAAATACTAAATAACCATACTTGCATACTAAAGGCTTCTGTCAAATATCTACATAAAAAAGCTCGCGGTTGTAAAGAGTCAAGTTTAAATAATGGTGAAGTCCAAATAAACAAGTGTTCTTCTCCTAATGTCCAGACGATATATAAAGTACAAAAAAAGCTAATAAAGGTATAAAGACTTCTCCATCTTATCTCTAATAAAATATTATCCATTTAATTTTCAATAAAATATTATCCATTTAATTTTCAATAAAATATTATCCATTTAATTTTCAATAAAATATTATCCATTTAATTTTCAATAAAATATAAGTTCATATTCCAACTAAAAGCAATAAATTAGTTAAATTCGGTATCGATTTATAAGTTGAAGGCTTTAAATAAGTATCAAAATCAATTCGTGAATAAAAAAATTTGTTATCCTGTATTCCTAAATATAGTTTTTTATTAGACAAGCAAGAATTTTGAAAACTGAATGAATTAGGACCAACAAGTTTTACTTTTTTGTTTCTAGGATTCAAAAATAGATGATTAAAGGAGATGTGAATGGCATGATTATTCTTTATTCTATGAGATATGTTTACATCAGCATGACAAATTATTAAAGGCATTTTTATCTCAAAATTTCGAGATAAGATTAAACGTTTTCGTTTAGATTTCCATTTATTTGTAAAATTCATTTAATAATTAGCCTCTCCTCCATTTTCCAAAATTTCAATTCGTAAGTTTATGATCTTTATCTGTTCTTTATAAAATTCAAGAAATTTTTCATTTTGCACAATTCTTTGCTGAGTTTCCACAAGTCTTTGCTCATTTTCAATAATTTTCTTCTCCGCTTGTCTAAGTCTTTGCATAAATTGCTCATCTGGTTGTGCTAATGGAGGATTTTTAATTGGTGAATTCTCAATCTCTTTTATGAGGCTATCTATCTTTCCTTTTTCGATCCTCAAAGACTCATTTAGATTATAAACTACTTGACGCTGTACTGACATTCTTTCAGTGGTGTCTGTTTGAAAACTTTGCAATTTATCCCTAAATCGATAAAAATCAGTTCTAAGTGAAATAACCCTGTTCTTATCCTTTGAATACTCATAAAGCAAACTTTCAGCTTGGTCACCTAAAGCTTTTTTTAAATAATCGATAAAATTATTAGAAATTTTTTCATCAATCATTTGATTGAGGTGTTTATTAAAAACTTCAGACTCTTCAATCATATTTTTAATATTAGTGTCTAGGAATTCTACTTTATGAGCTTTGGGTTTTGTTTTAGGTGATAATTTTTTCAAAAGTTTTCCTAAACTTTCATTATTAATATTACTATGACATTTTGATTTTTCATCGATATCAACGAAAGAAAAGAATCTTACTACTTTAGCTTTTACAGAAGAAATTTTTCTTCTTTTTGTTAAACTAGTAATTTTTTTATTTTGAATGTTAACGAGTGAGGCTAATTTTCTATTTGTTGTTTTAATTTCTTGTGGGATCCATTCTTTTTCGGATAAATCAAGAATTTCTATATTTAAAGATGTATCTTTTTTGATTTCTTCAATACTTCTATTTATAGCTTTCCAAAAAAAAGCTTCTGAGTCTTTGGGAAAATCTGGATCGAAAGACTCAAAGTAGAAAAAAAACCATACACATTTTTCTTGTATATCTGTTCTATAATGATGATATCTTGGAGAAAAAAAAACTGAACGGGTGAAAATCAGGTCTTCCACGAATTCATCAAAAAATTGCATGCTTGAATTTATTCTTCCTATAGTAACAGCGTTATAAGTAATTCCTCGCTTTTGATTTTCAAAATAAATTTTATCTTTTGCATCCTCTTTTTCACGTTCTTCAGGAGTTAGAGGATCTAAATCTAATAATTCGGGATTCGGTTCTTTGTGCCAGGCTATTCTAGGTGTAGTAACATAACTTTCTTCGGGATAAAAAAGGTAAGGATATTTTGATATATACATCTTTTTAATCTTTTTTTAAAAATAGAAAATAAAACTTATGACTTTCTGCTTTGCAAAAAGACGATGTGGATCTAAATTTATTTAGATGCGTTGATCTGAATTTATTTAGATGCAAGTTTTTGTAATGATTCACGTATAAGTTTTATCCTTAGCTGTTTTTTTGATAGCTTAAAAGATTCTAATACAGATTCACGAAAATTAGAAAGTATTATAAAAGGTAATTCTTCCTGCGAAAGTTTTTGAGAGTAAGTTAAATTTTTCAATTTACTTGTAAGTTGTTGAGAACAAATATATTTAAAGGCTTTTTCTTTTGAAATAACTAAATTTTCAATATAAAGTTTATAGAAAGGAGACATTTTAGTGACCCAATTTTTTACTTCTTGATAAGAATCTAATTCATTAGAATATTTATTTATGTATTGAATTTCTAATTCAAGAGAGCGTTCTAATTCTTTTTTTATAATTTGGCGACGTTCAGAAAAAAATTCTTGAACAGAATCTCCCATATAGATACCAGAAAAAGCTATAAATGCAATGAAACAAAGTAATACAAGACCTTCTTCATTGTATATCAAAAGTTGTTTGGCAGAAAATACAAATAAACAGGCTAATATTCGTTTAGTAATACGATTCAAGATGAAACTTCTTTTTTTTATGATAATTTCCTAACACTTCTCTTAATTCATACTATACTTTTAAAAGCTTTAGTAAAGACTTAGTAAAAACTTTGTCACGTTTTTGAAAATGACTTTTAGTAAATTTATTTACTGGGGGTAGGATTATTCCTAATAAATTTAAAGTTAAATTTTGAGATAAGCTTAGCTTTCCAATTCCTTGAATATAAGCGTGATGGATCTGTTTGAATACTTGTTGGTCAAAATCTTTTATACTCTCAGTCGTCCATAAAGAAGTTTTTCGTAAAAGATTGATATGTAAGCTTTCTAATTCTTTTATTTTGGAACAAATAAAGAAAGTATTTTTTGCTTGCAAATCTAAAGTAGCTTTTTCCACTTCAAAAAGTCTATTGTCTGATTGTATTTCCATTTTAATTTCTCTTACTTTTAAAATTTGAGAAATTTTAGGTAGAAAAGTTTTAAAAATAAGGATATAAAAAACAAAAAAGTGTAAAACTAACCAAAAATACTGATTAAAGAAACAAAATTGATCTAATTGTGGCATTTATATTATTCTTTTAAATATATAATCTGGGAAAGGCAGGATTCGAACCCGCGAGTCAAAAAGACAGCAGGTTTACAGCCTGCCGCCATAACCACTCGGCCACTTTCCCAATAAATAATCTTAAAATTATTTATCAACCTTTTATCAAATTTATATATTCTACAGCAACACTTCCTCGAATTCTATAATATACTACTAAAATAGCTAAACCAATAGCAGATTCGGCAGCAGCTACGGTTAAAATGAAAAGAGCAAATAACTGACCCATCATATCATCTAAAAATACTGAAAAAATAAGAAAATTAAGATTGACTGCCAAAAGCATTAATTCAATTGACATTAACATAATAATTATATTCTTACGATTTAAAAATATTCCCCAAATTCCTAATAAAAAGAGTGTTATAGATACATATAAAAAATTTACTTGTTGCATAATCTTCTATCTTATTCAATTAATGCAGGAGAAGGATTTGAACCTACAATCTTTAGATCATGAGCCTAATGAGTTACCTTGTTTACTCCATCCTGCATATTTTATAGGTGTGGCAAGATTTGAACCTGCGACCAGTAAGTTAAAAGCCTAATGCTCTACCAGCTGAGCTACACACCCTTTATCAAGAGTTAAAACCCTTTATCAAGAGTTAAAACCCTTTATCAGTATACGGATAGAGGGACTTGAACCCCCAAGAAATATTCATCAGAACCTAAATCTGACATGTCTACCAATTTCATCATATCCGCTTATAATTATAAGATAATTATTTAGGCTTAGTAGGATTTGAACCTACGCGACTACCGTTATGAGCGATATGTTCTAACCAGCTAAACTATAAGCCCCAGGTTAAAGACGGACTTGAACCGTCATTAAAGGATTTGCAATCCAATACATTACCAATTATGTTATTCAACCAACAAGGCGAGTAACGGGAATTGAACCCGTATTTTCAGAGTCACAGTCTGACACTTTAACCATTTAAGTTATACCCACCATAAATAATTCTAAATAAGTTATACCTACCATAAATACTTATTTAGAATTATGCATTATTTGTATTATCGGATGAAGTAGTATTCGATATCATATTATCGGATGAAATAGTATTTGATAAGATATTATCGGATGAAGTGGGATTCGAACCCACGGTACTTTCGTACATCAGTTTTCAAAACTGAAACTTTAAACCACTCAGACACCCATCCAGGTTGTTTTGGCTTAACCAAAACAAGATAGTAAAGATTAGAATACGAAAAGAATAAGAAAAGCCATCATTAAAGCAAATAAAGCAATCGCTTCAGTTAAGGCAAATCCTAAAATAGCGTATCCAAAAAGGGTTTTTGTTAGAGAAGGATTACGAGCTACTGAATTGATAAATGATCCAAATACAATTCCAATACCTGCTCCTGCTCCTGCTAATGCAATAGTTGCACATCCAGCACCGATTAATTTAGCTCCTTCTGCCATAATATTTATCTTTAAAAAAAAACATATTAATAATTTTTTTGTTTTTTAAAATCTCCGCTTTTTACGGGCTCTACAACCGTTAAAACTTATATTTACAATACGTGTAATGGTTAATATTCTTACTCCACTTTTTTTACTAAATCTTGATATTGAACTTTTCTTCGTTTTTCCCAATCCTTCTAATCGTAAATGTATCTCCTTTATCCTTTTCTTCCTACAATATTTTGCAACATCTATACCAACCGATTGTGCAGCAAGATGACTTTTTTTACGAGCGTGTTTAAATCCGTGCATACCGCAAGAACTTCGGTAAAGCACATTTCCATTGGTATCGGTCAAAGTGAACAAAGTATTATTCAAAGTACTTTTAACGTAAAGGATTGGGACTTTAGTATCACTCCATTTTTTTACCTTAAGATTTTTAGTATCTAATTTGAAAATAAAATTACTAAGTTTATAAAGCTCTTCAGGATTATTCAAAGTTTTTTTGTTTTGCTCAATAACTTCAAGAGATAGATTCTTCCTAAATTGTAGAGATAAATCAAGATTTTTTCTATAATTATAAATTTGTTTATATAACATTTAATTTTCTTCTACATATCTCTTAGATTTTCGGGCTGTTTTCGCGTTTGTATTTGTTCTTTGTCCTCGTACGGGTAGTTTTCGTCTGTGTCTTAAACCTCTGTAGCAATTTAAAGAAATCAAACGCTTTAGATCTAAATTATTTATCTTCACTAAATCTGGTCCTGTATAAAAGCGAAAGTCTAACAAATGTTTTATTGAATCGACATTTTGACGACTTAAGTTTTCAACTTTCAATTTGGGATTTAATCCCAACAAACCACATATCAAATGAGCTCTCATAAACCCAACACCTAAAAGTTTTTGTAACTCATTACAAACCAGTTTATTATTATTCAAAGATTTACGAAAAAAGGTAACCATCTATTTTTTCTTTCCTATCTTTATGGGGACTTGCTCGCCTACAAATCGAATTCCTTTTCCTTTATAAGGTTCTATCTTTTTAAATTGTCTAATTCTTTCGCAAATTTGAGTTAATTCCTGAAACTTTATGCTATAAATGGAAAGAATATTTGACTTAGGAGAAAAAAAGCGCATATTAGGGGAATTTTGTAAAAAGATTTCGTGACTGTATCCTAATTTGAATGTAAGTCTTGTTTCTTCTATGCTTACTCGATAGCCAATCCCTCTAATATCTAAATTCAAGAAAAATCCGTGTGAAATTCCTAAGATCTTTTGAGAAAATAAAGAAATCAGTGTTTGACCTGATGCTTGAGTTCTTCGGTCATTGATCTCATGCATGAGAAAAATGAATTTTTGGAAATTTCTTGGGTGAGTCAAGAATTTTATTCGAAAACCTTCGCTATGATTTAATGATGAAAGTTTGAGGATCCCAAGTGGTCCCTGCAGAATCCAAGAACCTTTTTCCCAAAAAATACTAATATCCTCTGGTAAGGGAAGCTTTTTATAATACAACATGTGAATTGTCTTATTTTTATGATTACCAACTTGCTTTAAATATTCCTGGAATAAGGCCTTTTACAGCTAATCTACGAAAATTCAAGCGAGAAAGCTTAAATTTTTGATAAATTCCTCTAGAACGTCCCGTAATTATACAACGATTTCGCAAACGAGTAATAGAAGCGTTTTTTGGATAAGACATAAGTTTACAAGCTGCTTTTTCACGAATTTTCTTATTAAGACTCATATCTTTAGCAATAGCCTTATAAAGCAAACGCTTAACTTCATTTTTAGAAAAAAGTTTACGTCGGTACTGATCTATTTGTTTGTTATTCTTCATCTATTCTGACTTTTTTTTATCTTGTAAATGGGAATATGAAAACCACTTAACAATAAAATAACCTCTTGCACACTTTTTGTTTTAGTCTGTACATTTAAAGTAAAACCCGAAATATTTTCAAAAAATTGAGAGTTATCTTCTAATTCAGGTAAAATAAATAAATTTTTCAGTGAAAGACTAAAACCTCGAGAAGATACTTGTTTCTCAGGTAACCCCATAAAATCGGATATTCGGGGAAATACATATAAATATAGTTGTGTGAGCATATTCAATATTTGCTTTCTATTTAAAGATGTATGACTACCTAAAATGTCTTGATTTAACACTTTGAAATTAGCACAAGCTTTTTTTGCTCTATCTATCTTTGTAGATTGTCCACTGAAAAGTTGTAAAGCAGTTGAAACAGCCAGATAAGTTTTTTCCTCAAGATTGAATTTACCGGATGAATGGTTTATCTCCAATCTATGAAAATTAGGAATATCTTTACTAAATTCAAGATTTTGTTTTAATAATAAATCTTCACTTAGAAGATTTTCATGATTATATTGTAAAAAATTCATTATCTTATCTATCTTTTTAATAAACAAATTTTCCAATAGACAATAATTTTATAAGGCCTCGTTTACGAATCTCATAAGGCAAACTGCCTAAATAACGAGTAGGTATAGGAATGCCATTGGTATTCATTAAGATAGCCACATTTTTTTCTAAAAGATAAGAATCACCAGCTTTTCTGGATTTTGATTTCTTTGTTTGAAGTAAAATTGCCTCAAAGATTTTACCTTTCTTTATTGTACTTCTTTCTTTAAAAACAGAAGATTGTACTGATACTAATAATGAATCTCCAATTTTTGCTGGTTTTCTTTTTGAGGAATTCATTATACGTATACATTGAAGCTCTTTTACTCCAGAATTATCCATTAGTTTTAGATAAGTTCCTAGATGAATCATAAGGTTTCCTCTTTTTTTATCAAACGAACAGGCAAATCTATCATCTTACTAACTATTTTATGAGCTTGAGAAGCTAGTTCGGGACTATTGGTGTTTAATTCAAATAAAATTTGACCCGCCGGTATTTGAGCTACCCAAAAACCTACAGCTCCCTTTCCCTTCCCCATTCTAACCTCAGCGGGCTTTTCGCTACGTGGTATATCTGGAAATACACAAACCCAGAGTTTACCTGCTTTTTTTAACTTTTTATTCAAAGCTTGTCTGATAGCTTCTAAAGTCCTTGCAGGTAAATATCCATTATCAACTGCTTTAATACCATATTCACCAAAAGTGAATTCATAAGTATTCCCTTTCTTTTTATCTTGAATGTTTTTTTGATATTTACGATATTTCATTCGTTTTGGTTGAAGCAACATTTCTATTTTCTTTTATATCATTTTTAAAAAAACAAAGCCAAACTTTTACTCCAATAACACCAAATTTTGTAATTGACTCGCTACAAGCATAATCAATTTCTTCAGAAAATTCTTGCAAAGAAGTTGGTCCCATTTTTTTAAACTCATTTTCTGCTAGTTCAACTCCTCCTAATCGGCCAGAACAAGAAATACGAATACCTCTAATAAATCCTTGGCTTTCAGCTTCATTACAAATAGTTTTTAAAACTTTTCTATAGACTCTAGTTTTTTCTAATTCAACAGCAATCTTTTTTGCCAATAAATCCGCACTTTTATATGGGTTTTTTATTATCAAAGGAAGAATTTGAACTGGATTTTTAAATGATTGAGAAAAACTTGATTCTAAATGTTCTAATGAGCGTTGAACCAAAAGAGTTTTTCGTTTTTTTATCCAATTAAAAGTGTGAGAAAAATTTATAATTCTTCGTAACATTTTGTATTTAATCAACAAGCGAAAAGACTCTTCAAATTCACACCCTTTTTGACTAGAGGATATAAAGAAATTCTCAAAAATCCAAATAAGGAAAATCTTTGAACTTAACTTCTTTGTAAATTCAAAAAAGCTCCCTTTTAACTCTTGTTCACTTGTTCCAAGTTCATCCAAATGAACGGACAGATATTTTTGCAATTTTTTTTGCAAATGTCTTTTAATTTCAGCTAAATCAGCTTTTTCATTTCGACTAAATTTTATCTTTTTAGGGCTCCAAATTCTAAAATTTGAAAAAGATTTGATCGATACTTTAAGGTTACTTATCTTATTTTTCTTTGAGATATTTCGTGGTGGCAAATTTTTGGAATTTTTCATAGTCAAATCTATCAAATTTGACAAAAAAATCCTAGTCTCCTTATCTTCTATTGAAGATTTTGACAATCCTGGATTTACTTGATTTTTTTTGATTCCCCAAAAAGGAAAAATTTTTATCTTTTGAGGAAAAATTTTTGTTACAATACGACTAGTGGCTAAATCAGCGTTTTCCGAAATTTTAGATATAGAATCACGAGTGATTAATTCTTTTCCGAGCAATTGTGGATAATGAAAATCACCAAACCAAATAGAATCATGTTGACGATTTATTCCCAATCTTAAGGAAATTGGGTTAACTTTTTGTCCCATTCTTTTTTTTCTTTTTGTATATATTTGGTTTCCTAGTAAAAGAATATTCTCCTAATTTGGTTCCTACCATTTCTGGAGTAACCTTGAATCTTGTAAAGATTTTACCTTGATGGACTAAAAAGGTATGTCCAATGAATTGTGGTAAGATAAACAAACTTCGATTAGACGTTTGAATAGGTCTATCTTTTTCAGGTTGTTTACTTATCGACGCAAATTCAGGTAATTTCTTAAATGAAGCATGAGGTAATTTCTGAAGTGATCGAGTCATCTCTTTTTTGCCTTTAATTTCGCCATGAAAACTCTAACTGAATTTGTACTCCTTGCATTTCAAGACTTTTTATTGCTAAAAAAAAAAGCTTAAGTTTCTCAAAATTTACCCATTTTTTGTTATCAAGATAAAAAAGATGTTGCTTACTACTTTTAGATAAAACATTTTGAAATGTTATGTTTGTAAATTGTTCTCTAGACTTTTTATGGACATGTGGAGATCTTAGAATAGTAAACCCTGTCTTTAATCTGGGTAATGGTATAATTTTTATTTTGTTCGATCTACCAAAATAACGATTATAGATTATGTTTGTTTGAAAAATAGCCTTTTTTAGCTGGTATTTATCAAACGAACGGTAAGTAAAATTCAAATGATAATTCCGTTCAGCTTCTATCTCATTTCTTCTTAAACTTAAAGAATGCATCGTCTACTCTTTTTTAAAAAATGAAGCCCTTATCCGGGATTGAACCGGAGCCCTTTTCCTTACCATGGAAATGCTCTAACCTCTGAGCTATAAAGGCATCCTTTTATCTTATACAAAGCTTATATGAAGTTTATACGGAGGAAATGGGATTCGAACCCATGGTACCTAAAGAGTACTTTGGTTTAGCAAACCAATGCCTTCAGCCTCTCAGCCATACCTCCTTTTTCAAGCAGTCATACATGCCTCCTTTTTCAAGCAATCATACATATCTTCTTCTTCAAGCAGTCATATATACCTTCTTTTTAAAGTCTTTATTCGCTTTTCGAGATGAAGTTTTTGGAGGCGACCGGATTTGAACCGGTGACCCCATGCTTGCAAAGCATGTGTTCTACCGCTGAACTACGCCCCCTCATTTTTAAAAATAGATTATCAAATTTTTTATTATTAAGAAAAATTGTGGGTTTAACCACAAGGTAAATCAAATTTTTTTATTCCCAATCTAAAGCACCTTTTCTCCACTCGTATACAAACCCTATTGTCAAAATTACTAAGAAAAGCATCATACTCCAAAAACCAAAAAATCCTATTTGACTCAGAGTAACTGCCCAAGGAAATAAGAAAGTAACTTCTAAATCAAAAATAATAAACAAAATAGCAACAAGATAAAAACGGATATCAAAACGACTTCGCGCATCATCAAAAGGATCAAACCCACACTCGTAGGCCGATAACTTTTCAGGATCTGGTTTTTGCACAGAAAATACAAAAGAAAGCCCTAGTATAAGCAAAGACAATGCAAGACTAACAAATATATATATAAAAATTGGAAAAAATTCAGTCATGTAAAAATTCTTTTTTTATAAAAATAACAATAAAAACTGGTAAAAACGGGAAAAACGGGACTTGAACCCGCGACCTCCGGCGTGACAGGCCGGTGCTCTAACCAACTAAGCTATTTTCCCTTAAGCTTAAAAACTAAGTTATTTTTCCTTAAGCTTAAATAGGTAATCTCGGATTCGAACCAAGGACATTCAACTTGTAAGGTTGATGCTCTACCAACTGAGCTAATTACCCGAAATAAGATTTAAGGTTTATCTCCTATAAAAAAATCATTATCTTAAACTGCAATTGAAGTAAAATTAGGAGTAAATTCATCTAAAAAAGCAACTAATTTAGCTTCCGTAGCTTTTGAAATCTGACCCTCTTGACGAATAGTTTTTACAAGCTCTGATTCAATTGAAGCTAGTAAATTTTTTTCATAAGTTCCTATTTCAGGAATAGAAATTTTATCTAAATACCCACGTGTTGCGGCAAATACCACAAGAATTTGTAGCTCAATTGGCATAGGAACATATTGTCCTTGTTTTAATACTTCTGTTAAGCGAGCACCGCGATTAAGTAAATATTGGGTTGCAGCATCCAAATCAGATCCGAATTGGGCAAAAGCAGCAACTTCTCGATATTGTGCTAATTCCAGTTTTAAAGATCCCGAAACTTGTTTCATTCCTTTTACTTGGGCAGCCGATCCTACACGACTTACGGATAATCCCACATTTATAGCTGGTCGAATACCTTTATAGAAAAGTTCGCTTTCTAAGAAAATTTGACCATCTGTAATAGAAATTACGTTGGTCGGTATATAAGCGGATACATCTCCAGCTTGGGTCTCTATAACTGGAAGAGCTGTTAAAGATCCTCCTCCTGTTTCATCCGACATTTTAGCAGCACGTTCAAGAAGACGAGAATGTAAATAAAAAACATCTCCAGGAAAAGCTTCACGTCCTGGTGGTCGACGTAAAAGTAAAGACATTTGACGATAAGCTACAGATTGTTTACTTAAATCATCATAAATGATAAGTGCATGCATCCCATTATCACGAAAAAATTCTCCCATTGCACATCCACTATATGGAGCTAAGAATTGCAGTGGAGCAGGATCTGATGCAGTAGCGGCTACAATAATAGTATATTTCATAGCATCTTGATCTGTTAAAGATTTAACCATCTGAGCTACTGTCGAACGTTTTTGTCCAACGGCAACGTAAATACAGTATAACTTTTCTTTTTCAGAGCCACTTTCATTTAAAGTTTTCTGATTTAGAATGGTATCAATAGCAATTGCTGTTTTACCGGTTTGTCGATCTCCAATGATCAATTCTCGTTGCCCTCGTCCAACTGGAACCAAGCTATCTACAGCCTTTAATCCTGTTTGCATAGGTTCGTGAACAGACTTTCGACTAATAATCCCGGGTGCTTTCATTTCAACACGTCGTTTTTTAACATCTTTTAAAGGTCCTTTTCCATCAATCGGTACCCCTAAAGCATCTACTACTCTTCCTAACATTCCTTTACCAACGGGTACATCCACAATAGACCCCGTACGTTTTACAAGGTCACCTTCTCTTATTTCTGTATCACTACCAAAAACAACAACTCCAACGTTATCATTTTCTAAATTAAGAGCCATACCTTGGATTCCATTAGAAAATTCAACCATTTCCCCGGCTTGGATTTTTTGTAATCCATATACACGAGCAATACCATCTCCAACAGAAATTACACGTCCAATTTCTTCAATTTCTAGTTTAGCATAATAATTTGATACTTTTTTTTCAAGTAAATTAGATAATTCTCCTGCACTAATACTCATATGTTTATTTGCATTTATAATAGTTTATTGCCCGCGCTATAAATAAATATTTAATCTTTTTTCAAAATTTCCCATGGAGTAGTAAAATCGAAAAATCTTAACTCCTGTGTTAATTGCAAAGGTTCAGAAACAACACGTTTTTTAGCATCATGGTAACGATATTCAATAAATCCACTTAAAGGAAAATCTTTTCTTAAAGGGTGACCGTCAAATCCATAATCAGTTAAAATACGACGTAGATCTGGATGATGTGCGAAAAAAATACCAAACATATCCCAAGTCTCACGTTCAAACCAATTAGCAGCCGGGAATATTCCTACTAATGAATCTATAGGAGTTAATAAATCTACACTAGTTTTTACACGAAGACGACAATTTTGTTGAATACTTAAAAAAATGTATACTACCTCAAATCTTTCTAACCTTTTAGGATAATCTACAGCAGTGATGTCAACTAAAACTTTTGCCTGAATCCCAGAATGATCCCTCAAAAAAAGTGATATTTTCTTTAGATTATCGGGGGAAACTTCTATACTTAACTCATCATTACATATACTGTAATTCAAGACCCAACTAGGAAGCATTAAGATAAGTGAATTGATGAAAGCCATATTTATTATTCTTGAAAATAAAATCTTTTACAAACCTAACCCCTAAAAAAAAGTTTAATGTAATAACAAATTTATCAATTTGTTTTGAGCAAATAATAAATTGATAAATTTGCTTTATCTGCTATACCATAATAAAGTACTCTTGGTTCGTTTGATTTTTTTTTGCAATTGAATTAAACCATATAGAAGTGCTTCTGCTGTTGGTGGACAACCTGGTACATACAAATCTACTGGTACAATTCGATCACATCCACGTACAACACTATAAGAGTAATGATAATAACCTCCTCCATTAGCACAACTACCCATTGAAATAACCCAACGAGGTTCTGGTATTTGATCATAGACTTTTCGAAGAGCAGGAGCCATTTTGTTTGTTAAAGTACCAGCTACGATCATCACATCTGATTGTCGTGGACTTGGTCGAAATATGATACCATATCTATCCATGTCATATCGAGCAGCTGCTCCGTGCATCATTTCAACAGCACAACAAGCCAATCCAAAAGTTACAGGCCACATTGATCCTTTTCTAGCCCAATTAATCAGACTATCCATTTTCATTAACAAGAAATCTATCCCTTGTTTTTCTTGCATTTTTATCTCTTTTTTTATAAAATGTATTTTTTTAACGGTCAACTTCTCCAAAAACAATGTCTTGGGTTCCAATAATAGTTACTACATCGGCTAACATGTGATTTTTGGACATAAAATCTACCCCTTGTAAATGTGCGAACCCGGGAGCTTTTATTTTACAACGATAAGGTCTATTAGTTCCATCACTTACTAAAAATACACCAAACTCCCCTTTTGGAGCCTCTACACAAGAATAGGTTTCACCTTTTGGAACTACGATACCATCTGTAAATAATTTGAAGTGATGTATTAATGATTCCATCGATTCTTTCATATGACTTCGTGAAGGAGGAGTGATCTTTCGATCATCAAGTTTTATTGGACCATTCGGTATTTGATTTATTGCTTGAGAAAGTATACGTAAACTCTGTCTCATTTCTTCAACCCGGATTAAATAACGATCATAACAATCTCCTCTTAAACCTGTTGGTATATCGAATCTCATTTGGTCATAAACTTCATAAGGTTGAGATTGACGTAAATCCCAAGAAACTCCTGAACCACGCAACATAACTCCACTGAATCCCCAACCCATTGCTTCTTTAGAAGTAACAACCCCAATATTCACCAATCTTTGTTTCCAAATTCTATTGTTTGTTAACATCTCTTCTAATTCATCAATTCGAGAAGTAAATTGATCTAAAAATAAGTATATGTCTTGCAACAAACCTGCAGGAATATCTTGATAAACTCCACCAGGCCTAAAATATGCCGCGTGCATTCTAGCTCCAGAAACACGTTCGTAAAATTCCATCAATTTTTCTCGTTCTTCAAAGGCCCAAAGAAAAGGAGTTAATGCTCCAACATCAATTGCGTGGGTAGTTAAAGCTAAAAGATGATTAAGAATTCGTGTTATTTCACTAAAGATCACTCGAATGAATTGTGCTCGAATAGGAATTTGAGTTCCAAGTAACTTTTCTACTGCTAAAGAATAACCATGCTCTTGAGCCATCATAGAGACATAATCAAGACGATCAAAGTAAGGAAGAGCTTGCAAATAAGTTTTTGATTCAATCAATTTTTCGGTACCTCGATGTAAAAGTCCAATATGAGGATCAGCCCGTTCAACAACCTCTCCATTCATTTCTAATACTAATCTTAATACCCCGTGAGCAGCAGGATGCTGTGGACCAAAATTCAATGTGAAATTTTTTACTTTTTTTGTCGATAAACTCGTTTCAAAAGCCATTAGATTTATTTTGAATAATTCATAATAAAAGTTATAATATATACCTTTATTTCTAATAATAGTCATTTATATATTCACTATCGGACTTGAACCGATAACCTATATAGGAACAGATTTTAAGTCTGTCGTGTCTACCATTCCACCAAGTGAACTGAAGAACCCCCATTGGGGGGGTATTAAACTTTTTTAGTATAATGAATTAGTGCAGCTTCAAGTTTTCCTAATAAAGGCATAAAAACCAAAAAATAAAGGAAAAAGAATATAGATGCAAGCTGACCAATCAAAACATAAGGATCTTCTACAGGTTTTTGACCAATCCATCCTAATAATAAGCAATCAGCTAAAAGTAGCCAAAACAATTTTTGGTGTATAGGACGGAAACTAGAAGATCGGATTTGTGAAGTATGAATAAATGGTAAAGCTAATAAAGAAACGAAGACTAAACCAATGGCAAGAACACCTCCTAATTTATTAGGTATACTACGGAGAATAGCGTAAACAGGCAGAAAATACCATTCTGGTACGATATGAGCAGGTGTAGACATAGGATTTGCTGGAATATAATTATCCGGGTGACCTAATAAATTAGGGTAAAAATATACGAAGAATGAATAAAATATAGCAAAAGCTACCCATCCAACTAAATCTTTTACATAAAAGTAAGGATAAAAAGGAACTTTATCCACAGAAGAAAGAGTTCCCAGTGGATTATTTGAGCCGTACTGATGGAGAGCTGCTAAATGAACCAAAGTTGCTCCAGCTATTAAAAAAGGAAATAAATAGTGTAAACTAAAAAAACGATTTAGTGTAGCATTATCAACACTAAATCCTCCCCAAAGCCAATGCGTGATTTCATCTCCAACAATTGGAATTGCGCTTGCTAAGCTAGTAATCACAGTTGCTCCCCAAAAAGACATTTGTCCCCAAGGTAAAACATATCCAATAAAGGCAGTTACAATCATCAAAAGTAAAATAATAACTCCAACACACCATACAAATTCACGAGGACTTGCGTAACTACCATAATAAAGACCTCTAAAAAGATGAATATAAACTACGATAAAAAACATACTAGCACCATTCGCGTGCATATAACGAAGAAGCCATCCACCTTCAACATCACGCATAATGTGTTCAACGCTTGCGAATGCTAAATCAACGTGACAAGTGTAATGCATCGCTAGAAAGATACCCGTCAATATTTGAATGATCAAACAAATTCCAGCCAAAGAACCAAATCCCCACCAATAATTTAGATTACTTGGTGTTGGATATTCAATTAAATGGTCATTAACTAAAGATAATATTGGTTGTTTCGCGATTGAGGTTCTTCGTTCATTAGTTCTTTCATTTAAAGCATGTGTATTTTGATTGAAAAACATATGTCTAATCTTTTTCTTAAAGATTTATTCAAATTTCTACAATAATAGTAGTTTAAAATTCATCTGTATTCTACAGGACTTGAACCTGCAACATTCAACTTAGAAGGTTGATGCTCTATCCATTAAGCTAAGAATACTTTGATTTCCATTTATCTGTTTTTTATTCCAAAATAATGCGTTTAGAAAATTAGTTTACTGTGTATCAAGTTAGTCAACCTCATCTTTATCTTTCAATTTTTGTTTTTTTGCTTTCAGTAAAAAAAAACAATTTAAGAGAGCAAATTCTCTTTCACACAACATTATATAATTGATGATTTCCAGCTAAAATTTGATTTCCTGGATGTGCTAATTCCATTCTAATTAGCATAGACATACAAGTTCCTAGAACACCGGAGAAGGCACCAAAGATTAAGTACAAACTTCCAATATCCTTATGATTCGTCGAAAATAACCATCTTGTTACGAAATATCCCATAGAAATAAGATGTTCGACGTGAGTTAATTTTATAATTCCTTCTATTATATAAGTTAAATTCTATGCTTGGATTTGTTTAGGGTTCTCGGTAGCTTTAATTGAAGGTATTTCTTCAAATGTATGAAAAGCTGGTGGACTTGGCAATAACCACTCTAAACTCATTGCAAAATCCTTCTCTGACTCTGGAGCCCACGGATTTGGTTCACAAACTTGATTTCCTGTTAATGTTAAGAAAATAATATAGAAAAACAGTAAAGCACCAAGTACAGAAAGGTAAGAACCAAGACTACAAATAGCATTCCATCCAGCATAAGCATCTGGATAATCCGGAATTCTACGAGGCATTCCGGCAAGTCCTAAGAAATGCATTGGAAAAAAAGTAATGTTTACACCTACAAAAGTTACCCAAAAATGAATTTGACCTAAAGTTTCAGGATACTGAAGCCCACTAATTTTTCCTATCCAATAATAAAATCCACCAAACATCGCAAAAACAGCACCCATAGATAACACATAATGAAAATGTGCCACAACATAATAAGTATCGTGTAAAGCTATGTCTAGTCCTGAATTAGAGAGGATCACACCAGTTAATCCACCTAATGTAAATAAGAAAATAAATCCAATAGCAAAAAGCATTGGTGTACGTAACACAATTGAACCACCCCACATTGTTGCAATCCAACTAAAAATCTTTATTCCTGTAGGAACTGCAATAATCATAGTAGCTGCTGTAAAATATGCTCGTGTATCAATATCTAAACCTACTACAAACATATGATGAGCCCAAACTATAAAACCAAGTACTCCAATACTTAACATAGCATAAACCATCCCTAAGTAACCAAAAACAGGCTTACGTGAGAAAGTACTTACAATATGACTGATTATCCCAAAAGCGGGTAAGATTAATATATATACTTCGGGATGACCAAAGAACCAGAATAAATGTTGAAAAAGAATTGGATCTCCTCCTCCAGCGGGATCAAAAAAACTAGTATTAAAGTTACGATCTGTTAGAAGCATTGTGATAGCACCAGCTAATACTGGAAGAGAAAGAAGGAGTAAGATAGCTGTTATAAAAACTGACCATACAAATAAAGGAATACGATGCATGCTCATACCAGGACCTCGCATATTCAATATTGTAGTAATAAAGTTAATTGCACCTAATAAACTACTTAATCCTGATAAATGAAGACTGAAGATAGCTAAATCCACTGATCCCCCAGAATGGGCTGTGATACTACTTAAAGGTGGATAAACTGTCCATCCAGTACCTGCACCTACTTCTACTAAAGCGGAGCTAAGTAATAAAAGAAGTGAAGGGGGTAATAACCAAAAACTTATATTATTTAATCTTGGAAAGGCCATGTCAGGTGCACCAATCATTATTGGTACAAACCAATTACCAAAACCTCCAATTAAACTTGGCATTACCATAAAAAAGATCATTAAAAAAGCATGGGCTGTTATAAGTAAAAAACTCAAGTTTAAAATTTTTGGTAAAAAAACTGTACGAGATCTGAAAATAGATCATACAGCTTTTAGGAAAAATTTTAGTAAATTTCATTTTGAAGGTTCTTTGCTCTTCTGATATTTTTCTTGAAATAAAGATGCTTGCACAAGTTTTAATGGTAGAACGTTGGTCTCCAAAACCAAAAGTAAGGGTTCAATTCCCTTTTTTCCTGAGAGTTAAAAAGTTCAATTCTATCCTGAGAGTTAAATCTATAAAGCAATTTAAGTTATAAAATTTAAAGCTTTATCCCTTATAACTTTAGTTATAAGATCTATATTATCCCTTATAACTAAAGTCATAAGAACTCCTTTCAAATATAAAATTTAAAGTTCTATATTATATTATCCCTTACGGGTTTTGAACCCGTGTCTTCGCCATGAAAAAGCGACGTCCTAGACCACTAGACTAAAGGGACTGACTTCTTAATATTTTATATATTAAAGGAACCTCTTAATATTTTATATATTAAAGGATTTTCTTATGACTTAGGTTATAAGGATTTTTTTATTTAATATCTCTTTAAATTGGATTTGAACCAACGACCTGATGGTTAACAGCCATCCGCTCTAACCACTGAGCTATTAAAGAATAAAAAGATATGGTAACTGTTAATCAATTAATAAAAAAGGCTAGATTAAAGCCGAGAAAAAGAATAAAAACACCTGCATTAATGGGATGTCCTCAACGACAAGCAATTTGTTTACGAGTTTATACAAGAGCTCCTAAAAAACCAAATTCTGCTTTAAGAAAACTTGCAAAATGTAGATTAACCAATAGAAAAGAAATTATTGCTTATATACCTGGAGAAGGACATAATTTACAAGAACATTGTATTGTTATGATTAGAGGAGGACGAGTTAAAGATTTACCCGGAGTAAAATATAAAATTATTCGTGGACTTTTAGATTCACAACCAGTAAAAGGACGTATCCATAGCCGATCTAAATATGGTCAAAAATTAAAATAAAAAGAAAAAAAAAATTTAAAAATGATATTTATTCTTGTAAAAATTCTTAGTATTGTAGTACCTCTTTTAATTTCAGTTGCTTATTTAACTCTTGCAGAACGTAAATTAATGGCTTCTATGCAACGTAGAAAAGGACCAAATATCGTTGGATTTATAGGATTACTTCAACCTTTATGTGATGGATTAAAATTATTACTTAAAGAACCTGTTTTACCTAGTAGTGCAAATACACTAATTTTCTTGATAGCCCCTGTTTTAACTTTTTTATTAAGTTTGCTAGCTTGGGCAAGTATTCCTTATAGTGCTGGAGTTGTATTAGCAGATCTTAATTTAGGACTTTTATATTTATTTGCTGTTTCTTCTTTAGGTGTTTATGGAATTATAACAGCTGGATGGTCAAGTAATTCTAAATATGCATTTTTAGGTTGTTTACGTTCAGCTGCACAAATGGTTTCTTATGAAGTATCTTTAGGATTAATAATTATTTGTGTAATTCTTTGTGTAGGTTCATTAAATTTGTCTGAAATTGTTTTAGCCCAAAAATCTATTTGGTTTATAATTCCATTATTTCCTTGTTGTTTAATGTTTTTTATATCATGTTTAGCTGAAACAAATAGAGCACCTTTTGATTTACCTGAAGCAGAAGCTGAATTAGTAGCTGGATATAATGTTGAATATTCTTCAATGGGATTTGCACTTTTCTTTTTAGGAGAATATGCAAATATGATTTTAATGAGTAGTTTATGTGTTATATTATTTCTAGGTGGATGGTTACCTCCATTTGATATTTTTTTTCTTAATTGGATTCCAGGAGGATTTTGGTTTGGATTAAAAGTTATTTTATTTTTATTTGCATTTATATGGGTTCGTGCTGCTTTTCCACGATATCGTTATGATCAACTTATGCGTTTAGGATGGAAAGTTTTCTTACCTCTTTCTTTAGCAGCTGTTATTTTTGTTGCAGCAGTTCTTATTTCTTTTAATTATTTAAATTAAATTTATCTTATAAATTTCATCAAAAAAAATTAATTAAATTTATCTTATAAATTTCCTATAAGGAAATATAAATTTATATGGAGTATAGCCAAGTGGAAAGGCATTGGTTTTTGATACCAACATTCAAAGGTTCGAATCCTTTTACTCCAAAAATTATAGGATAAAAATAATTACATTAGAATTAAAGCGTATTTTTCGATTAATTAGTATAATTATAAATAAAGGAAAAATTCTTGATAAAGGGCTAATAGCTCTTGATAAAGGGTGTCTAACTCTTGATAAAGGGTGTCTAACTCTTGATAAAGGGTGTCTAACTCTTGATAAAGGGTGTCTAACTCTTGATAAAGGAAAGATTCTTTTAGTGTGTACTCATCCTCAACATTCTCTTATAGTTAAACAAGCAGCTAAAATAACTAAACAACCTTCAGTTACTTGTAGTTGGATATATGGATTACTTACAAATTGGAAGCAAATTGTATCTTCTAAACGAGTAGTTGAACTTGCTATGATTAATAAAAAGATGAAAAAATACCAAGGACTTTTTCATTTAAAAAATTTGCCAGATCTTGTTATAGTTGTAGATCCTTCAATAAATTATGCAGCTATAAAAGAAGCTAAGAAAATGCAAATACCTGTTTTAGCCTTTATTGATATCGAAACGCCAAGAATTGAAGAAGTAGATTATTGGATTCCAATCTCTAATCGATCAACTCAATCTATTTATCAATTCTTTAAAATTTTTGTAAATTTAAATAAATAAATGAAAAATTATATCTTATCTAAAGCTTGTAAACAAACTCTTAGCTTTTTATGGCATCCAGATCGATTAAGACAAAAATTAAAGAAACAAATAGTTAAAAAAAAGCAAATATCAAAAATTGATTATAAAAAAAACTTGGATGTTATTTATTCATCAAAACAACCAATAAAAAATTTAAAGATTAATTCAATAAAAAATTTAGAAATGCGATTAGATACTTGTTTATTTCGTATGAATCTATTTACTAGTTTTGGAGCTGCTCGTCAAGCTATACGTCATGGTTTTATTCTAGTTAATGGTAAAATATTTCATCGAGCTACGTCTATTTTACGTCCAGGAGATTGCATACAATATATATTGAAAAAAAACAATAAACATTTTATTAAAAGAAATCCTGTTCATATACAAACTAATCCAAAAATTGCAACAGGAATCATACTTTTTAATCCACCACAAATATATTTACCTATAAATATATAAATTTGTGTTTCTAACCTATAAATTTGTATATAAAATTATTTTTTTTGAGTATCTATTAAGATATTCATTATTATGTCTGAATAGCTCAGTTGGTTAGAGTAAAAGATTGAAAATCTTTGGGTCAGCGGTTCAAGTCCGCTTTCAGACATATATTATATCCTTTATTAAGATCTTCATAAAGAATGTTTTAAGGTCTTATTCTTAATTAAGGTCTTATTCTTAATTGAGGTCTTATTCTTAATTAAGGGGCTAATAGCTCAGTTGGTTAGAGCGTACGCCTGATAAGCGTAAGGTGGGTAGTTCGAGTCTATCTTAGCCCATTTTCAATAAATAGTTATTCATTTTCAATAAATATCAGAGCATAGTGTAGTTCGGTAACATGCCTGCTTTGGGAGCAGGTGTCAGAGGTTCAAATCCTCTTGCTCTGATTATTAATCAGGTTGCTCTGATTTTACATCAGGAAATATCAAGAAACTAAATTCATTGTTAAAGCTATTAAGAACTTAATTTCTTAATAAACCCTAGTTTATTAACGTTAACAAACTTTAGTCTTAATCTTCGTTGGTTTATTAAGTTAACGTTAGCAAACTAACTAAGATTAAGGTATTAGATAAATTAACGTTAATAAACTAACTTAGATTAATATAATGTATTGTATTGATTGTGAAGTGTTTAAATTTATGGTAAAATGAATTTTTTTTGTTGTTGAATAATATAAAAAGACTTGAATAATGAAAGAACTGTTTTTAAATGACTTTAAGTTAGCTATTCCTGAACTTTTTCTGATAAGTATAAGTATTTTTCTTTTAGTATATGGGGTTATATATAGTACTTCTGATTTTAAAGGTTATCCTATTTTATCTAGTAATATAAGCCGGTTAGCACTTGTAACACTATGTTTTAGTATAATTTTAGTTATGAATCATCCAATTGAAGAAGCTGTTTTCTTTTCACAATCTTTAATTTTAGATGATTTTAGTAGTTTTTTGAAAGTATTAATACTTATATGTTCATTTACATCTATTTTAATTTCATTAGATTATTTAAAAGAAGAAAAGCTAAATTCATTTGAACCAATAATCTTAATTTTAATTTCAACTGGAAGTATGTTATTGATGGTATCTTCTTATGATTTTCTTTCAATGTATCTTGGTATTGAATTACAAAGTTTATGTTTTTATGTACTTGCTGCTTGTAAACGAGATTCTGAATTTTCAACTGAAGCTGGTATAAAATATTTCTTATTAGGTGCTTTTTCTTCTGGTCTTTTACTTTTCGGATGTTCATTAATTTATGGATTTACTGGATTAATTCATTTTGAAGAATTAGCTAAAGTTTTCTCTGGAATTGAACATACTAATGCTATTAAGTTAGGAATTCTTTTTTTAGCTGTGGGATTTCTATTTAAATTAACTGCAGTTCCTTTTCATATGTGGGCACCTGATGTTTATGAAGGAGCTCCTAATTCTATAACTGCTTTTTTTTTAATAACACCTAAAATAGCTATTCTAGGTTTATTTGTTCGATTATTTCTTTATAGTTTTTATGATTTTTTATTCAGTTGGCAAGTTATTCTTTTGATTTCTAGTATTGCATCAATGATTTTAGCATGTTTTGCTGCTATGGCACAAAAAAAAATCAAACGATTATTAGTTTATAGTGCTATTGGTCATGTTGGTTATATGTTATTAGCATTTTCTTGTGGAAACTTAAAGGGAATTCAAGCACTTTTTCTTTATCTAGTTATATATCTTATAATGACCATAAATATGTTTGCAAGTATTCTTTCTTTAAGACATGTTAAATATATTGGAGATCTTCATCAATTAGTTAGAACAAATCCTCTTTTAAGTATTACTATGGGTGTTAATTTATTTTCTATTGCAGGAATTCCTCCTTTAGCTGGATTTTGTAGTAAATTTTATCTTTTTTTTGCTGCCCTAAGTTCTTCTCTTTATTTAGGAGCTTTAGTAGGTGTTTTAACAAGTGTAATAAGTTGTTTTTATTATATTCGATTGATAAAGATCATTTATTTTGAAAGCCCAAAAACTTGGATTTATTATTCTACCATTGATAAAGAAAAATCTTTAATTCTTGCAATAACTAGTTTCTTTATTTTATTCTTTTTTTCTTATCCTTCTCCTTTATTCATTTTTACTCATAAAATTGCATTAGCTTTTATTATTTAAATCTAAAATCTAAAATTAATCTAAAATTGATTTTTTACTTTGATTTAATTGATTTTTATTGGTTTTTTATATAAGGATAAAATTATTATGAATATTTTTTTCTTTCTTTTTTCCAGTCTTGCAATCTTATCAGGGTTTATGGTTATTCGTGCAAAAAATCCTGTGCATTCTGTTCTTTTCTTAATATTCGTTTTTTGTAATGTAGCTGGATTACTTATATTATTAGGCTTAGATTTTTTTGCAATGGTTTTTTTAGTAGTTTATGTTGGGGCTATTGCTGTACTTTTTCTTTTCGTGGTTATGATGTTAAATATAAAACTGATAGAAATTAATGAGAATTTACTTCGATATTTACCAATTGGAGGACTTATTGGAATCATTTTTCTTCTAGAGATTTTCTTAATTTTAGATAGTGATTTAATTCCTTTTTCTTCTCAATTTTCTTCTTTTTATATTCAATGGCCCGCTTTAATTACTCACGCTTCAAATATACAATCAGTAGGAGTATTAATTTACACTTATTTTTGTTATTATTTTATTGTAGCAAGTCTAATTTTATTAGTAGCTATGATAGGTGCTATTGTTTTGACTATGCATAAAAATGTTGCAGTTAAAAAACAAGAAGTTTTTGAACAAAATACCCGTGAATTTACAAAAACTGTACAAAAATTACAAGTCTATAGAAAAAGATTTTAAGTCTATAAAAAAAGATTTGAAATTCTTATATTTACTTTTATTTAGATAGAGCCTATATAACTCTATACAAGCCTAATAAATTAAGCTTAAAAACAAGCGTAATATACATTCCACTTCAAGGTTAACCTTAAAGCCTAATAAATTATGCTTAAAAACAAACCTAATTTATTAAGCTTAAAAACAAGTCTAATAAATTAAGCGCCTGTAGCTCAATTGGATAGAGCGCCAAACTACGGATTTGGAAGCTAGGAGTTCAAATCTCTTCAAGCGTAATAAATTAAGCTTAAAAACAAGGGTAATATACATTCCACTTAGAATACTTTCAAGCGTAATGAATTAAGCTTAAAAACAAGCGTAATAAATTAAGTTTAAAATTCAAATCTAATTTTTATATAAAAAATTTTAAATAATATTTTTAAGACGTATTTGCACTAATCAAGATAAACCAAAGGATTTTTCTTAATAAAACTATCCAAAAATCAAACATTAACGGAAGTAGGATTTGAACCTACGACATATGGATTATGATTCCATTGTTCTACCAAACTGAACTATACCGTCTTAAAGAATATATCATTTTTAAAGTTTAAAGTGAGAGTGGAGTAGAGGTTGCTCGGTTGTCTTCCAAACAACAAGGATGGGTTCGATTCCCGTCTCTCGCACTATTTACTTTAAAAAAGATTTCACTAAAATGAACATATTTCTTTATTCACCATTAGAACAATTTAATATTGATTCCTATATAACTCTAAGTCTAGGTTACATTGATTTTTCTATTACAAATGCTTTTATTTGTTTCTTTGTTGCTAGTTGTACTTTCCTATACTTATTGTCTTTAGCTACAAATCGTGGAGGTATGTTAATTCCAACACATATTCAGTCACTTATAGAATTAATCTATGAGTTTTTGTTAAACTTAGTTAAAGAACAAATAGGTGAGAAAGGAAAAGTCTTCTTTCCTTTTATATTTACATTGTTTACTTTTTTAGTTTCTTGTAATTTAATTGGAATGGTACCTTATAGTTTTACAGTTACAAGTCATTTCATTGTCACTTTTGGTCTTTCTGTATCTGTATTTGTCGGAATGACGTTAGTCGGTTTCTATACTCACGGCTTACATTTCTTCAGCTTCTTATTACCTCCAGGTGCACCTTTAATCTTAGCTCCTTTACTAGTGGTTTTAGAGCTAGTATCTTACTCTTTTCGTGCAATTAGTCTTGGTGTTCGATTATTTGCTAACATGATGGCAGGACATACTCTTGTAAAAATTCTAGCGGGATTCTCTTGGACTATGATGTCAGCTGGTGGTCTTCTTGCAATAGCCTCGTTAATACCTTTTGGTATTGTTTTTGCATTAACAGGATTAGAAATAGGAGTTGCTATTCTTCAAGCTTATGTTTTTACTATCTTGACCTGTATTTATCTTAACGATGCTATTCATTTGCATTAATTATTCAAAATGAGGTTTGGCTGCATCAAAATTTGTACGCTTGGAGCGTACTAGTCAGAATTCTTAACTTTTTTTATGGTTTTTTTTTTCAAAATTTTTTCTCCGATTAAGATCATAAAAAAGTACTTGTACAACAATAGATAAAACGATCTGTTTGATCCCAAACTATGAATACAATAAGTACAAAAAGCCGTACAATATACATACAACAATGAGGATACAACAACAATTAAGATAAAAGTGTACACAAGAACCACAAGGGGGCAATGTATCAGCAGATGTGCAAAGCAAACCATACTCTAAAAGGGACAAGTAAACAGAAAACCCGCGAAGCAGAATACATAATAAAAGGAATGAGGAGACTATAAACGTGCGAAGCAAATATACCTTAAAAGGAAGAAGTAAACTAGAGACCTGCGAAGCAAATAGACCCTAAAAGGAAGAAGTAGAAATAGAAACGTGCGAAGCAAACAATAAATAGTAATAGATGGATAGTACATAAGGTATAATGGTATGTCTAGGATAGTCTACTGCCGTGAAGGTTATACTCCACCCCACCAGTACATGGTAACAAAGAGGAAGAGCCAGACCACGTCCACAAAATGCCAATACCATGCTGCAGCTTCAAATCCGAAATGATGGTTTTTAGTGAAGTGAAACTGATTTAGACGGACCAGACATACAACCAAAAAACAAGTACCCACAAAAACGTGGAATCCATGAAATCCAGTAGCCATGTAAAAGGTAGACCCATACACGCTATCAGCCATATCAAATGGTGCTTCTATGTATTCGAAAATTTGTGTATCTGTAAATATAATTGCTAAGATGATGGTAACTATAAGCGCTGTTATAGCTGATTTTCTATGACCTGCTAAGATAGCATGATGTGCCCATGTAACTGAAGCACCAGAAGTAAGTAATACTAGAGTGTTAAAAGCCGGAATATCCCAAGGATTAATAGCTTCTATACCTTTAGGTGGCCATATTGCTCCTAATTCTATGGTAGGTGCTAAACTTGAATGAAAAAAGGCCCAAAAAAAAGCAGCAAAGAACATTACCTCTGATACTATGAATAAAAGCATTCCCATACGAAGCCCAGCTTGAACAGCGAATGTATGATGTCCTTCAAAAGTAGATTCACGTATAACATCACGCCACCATACATACATTGAATATAGAAGCATGATTAAACCAAAGGTCAACCCATAATTACCACCCTGAAATCCATGCATGAACATTACTCCACTAAAGGTAGTAACAAACGCACTTAAGGAAGCAAAAATAGGCCAAGGACTAGGATCTACTAAATGGAAAGGATGTTTTTGTAAATTAGCACTCATAATTATAAACAAATATATTTTAAAAATTCGTTGTCATCTTATATGGGAAATTAAATACTCATTTCTGCAATCCAATCAATGTACTGTTTCAATGGTACACCTTCAACTACAATAGGCATAAATCCATGATTAGCTCCGCAAAGTTCACTGCATTGTCCATAAAAAACACCTTCGCGCTTTAAAAAAATATTAGTCTGGTTTAAACGACCTGGTACTGCATCACATTTCACACCTAAAGAAGGAACTGCCCAACTGTGTAAAACATCTGCAGATGTAATTATTACTCGTATATGAGTTTGTATTGGTAAAACTACACGATTATCAACTTCTAAAAGACGTAGTTGTCCTAATTCAAGTTCATCTTCTGGAATCATATAACTAGTAAAATCAATTCCCCCAGAATCATCATTTGAATAATCCGAATACTCATAACTCCAATACCATTGATGTCCAACAGCTTTTATTGTAACTGAAGGATCTACAAGTTCATCCGTACAATACAAAAGAGCAAAAGATGGCACTGCTATGATCATTAATATTATAGTTGGTATACTAGTCCAGGCGATTTCTATTTCAGTTCCATGAATAATTTTACTAGCTACTTTATTATTTGTGTGATGAAATTTTTGTACAGTACGTGCAAGCATCCAAACTACAAAAAGCAATATAAAAACCATAAAAGCGAATATATCGTGATGTAAATTAATTAATCCTTGCATTACAGGTGTTGCGGGATCTTGAAATCCAAACTGCCAGGGTTCAGCTGCATCTGCAAAAGCAAACCCTAATGGTGAATAAAGAAATATGTTCAT